GGTATGGAAATCCTAACAAACCGAAGACGCCTTTGGGATGCAGCAGAACCAAGCTCCTAGGATTGAAAACCTTCTAGGAAATAAAATAGGGAAGGCAGGACGAGCAGACTCACTTGTCGAACTAGGAGGAGCTAGAAGGTACGAGCTCTTTTATTAACCAGGCACAAATGGGCAGACTCAGGAAAAGGCGCTTACAGACTTGAGATTGACGATCGATGAACTCACTACGGGAAGCCCGAACCCCTACTTTATAACTAGGATTTAGACCTTCCTCTGTGGTTTGAACTTGTGGAATTCAATTCTTAGAACCACCTTTTCGAAGTTGGGTTTCCCTCACCAGATTCAACTAATGAGCGATGACCGCAGTTTGATAATCATTCTTTGGGTTCAGCTTAGTCAGGATTGAACGCTCGGCGAAACGTCAAGCGAAAGAACAATTCTGCTTCAAAGCTCGTGCTTTTGGCTTAACAAGCTTGTCGAAGAGGGGATTGGGATCAAAACGATCAAAGTGGAGGAAAGTCGGCGTTTTTCGCTTCAATCGATAGTCACTCCGCCGAGTTCAATCTCAAGTTGAGAAGAAAGCTAGCCTTTTTGGCTTCAATTTACGAAATGGGAGATCAAAAGTCGAATCGGGCAGAGGCAGGAAAGATCTTTTGCCCTAAAGAGAGAAGGCAATGGGGTGAGCTCGTTCAAAATGAGATTTTCGTCTTTTGCGCTTAAAAAGGGGCGATTTAAGCAATGACGAAGGCTTGGGACCTTGAATGGTGTCGGGGTTAACGAACTTTGACTTCTCTTCTTTTACTTTTATCTGACCCGAGGGAAAGACTGAATCTTCTCACACTGGGACCGTTCATCCGGATCTGCCCGGTGGTGTACTCTAGAATTCCCCATCTTGGGGTTCGGACTGGAAATCCAATCAATCAGATCATTCAAGGAAGGCAAGACTCACTTCTTCGATGTCAAATTCCTTCTTTGGAAATGCACCTTCACCTGCCCCTTTTCGACGTGGGCAAAGAGCAAGACATGAAATAACAAGATCTTTTGGATAACGAAGTCATCTCAAGGGTTTAGCAACCAGCTCTGAACCATCATAGGTTGTTGACTACATAGATGGAGGATTGCACCTAGATGCCCGACTTCGTATCCCACCCTCTCCTCTGATCTACGCCCTCCTTCAGCTAGACATAAGCCGGATCCAAGCTTACCCTTGAAGTGAGCACTGCCATCTCTTTGAATCACCCTTCTAGTTGACAACCCAGGAAGCTTAGCGAACTCGTTACTCGTTATTAATCTTACTCGGACGGTGGTAGAGCCAGCCCTGAAACATCTTCCCCGGACGCTGGTCGAGCTTAAACATAATCTCATCTCCCGGTGGGAAAGCAAAGAAAAGATGTTATGTTGCTATCTCAATTGGTCAAATAAGAACCCCTCTCCTGCGGATCCCCTTATGCGTACCTGAAGCCTGATCGTTCTTCTCGTAGACCGCTCCTGATGTGACCCTAAAGCCCATATCTAATACTTAGTAAAGCCCTTCCCTACCATTATAGTAGGTAGCTAGGAACATCAATAGGGAAAGCAAGAAGCCTTAGAGAGCTTCCAGGCAAGGAAAGGAAGGGAAGCTAGGTCCCTAAGGGCAATCACTCAGAGAACAAATCAAACTATTCAATTAAAAGAACTAACAGCAGCAGTGGAAAGGCATAGGATAATCCCTTGGTTGAGGCACTCTCAGATGGGCTTCCCCCCTAGCTTGAGGAAGAAAGAAGAGGGTGACTGCAGCAAAGGTTCTTTGCTTGACAGCTTTGAAACGTCGTCCCCGACCCGCTTCCCTCGCGAGGTTTGGCTATGCTCTATAACTGGCTTCTCGGAGAAAGAATGTAGCCGGCTTTGAAGCCGTGACCGCACCCATGGCATGATGTTTTAAGATTGGTCCTAGCATGGTTTGCTAAGCATGGTGTTAGCATGGCGTTCAAAGACCAAACCGGATGTGTTCTCTTCATATTGTTAAAAAACAAAAATGAATAAAATAAGCGCAGATGATAGTCTTTCCGCGCTTGGTCCGGTAACTTCATGGCTGATGGGCGGGTACCATTCAAAGGACTAGAGTTGGGGCAGTAGATAAGGTGACAGTGGCTGGCTGTCGAGCGTGCCCCTTAAATAGCGCCCTCTTAGTAAGCAGCTTGCGGCGCTTCCCACTATGATTGATGTCTTTCCTTCTTCAGTTTGCTTTCTCTCCTGGGTGCTTTCCAATGGTGATTGGTTATAAAAGAAATAGGCAAACCCTTGCCTCGCCACAAACATCGAAGCGGAAACGGTGAAATACCTTCCCTTGCGCTTGACCTCTGCCCTGGATCTCCGGAGATCCTCTCTCATTTATGTAACTTGACCCCCAAAAATGTCCCAGAACATGAACTGCCATAATCTACTAGTGATCCCTTAACTGCTGTTGATACTTGTGAGTCATCCAGCCTTCAAAGGAAAGAGGTAGAGAACGCACTGGAACTCGAAACCTTGCCTTTTCCGTCAGCAATAGGACCACTCAATGCAGCATTCAAAGAGAGGAAAGAACCTGTCTCCTCTTTCTAAATAGACTTAGGTCTGCTCCCCAAGAGGAAGGCTCTGAAAGAGAGTTCGACCTTTCCATTTGCCATTTAAAGCGCCATAAGTGAGTCAATGGGTCAATAGCCCTAGCCCTTCTGGGTGTCGTCTATCGTATCTCGTCCTTGTTCCAACTCCTTCCCTTTACTCTCTCTATAAAAGCCTTCTTTTTTTATTATCACTCTTATTAGTCAGCTAGGAAGAAAAGGGATGCCATTACTTTAGAGCTACTAGCTTATCGAATCCCCTTGCTTTTATTCAATAGTACGATCCCCGGCCATATGTCCTCCTTCCACTCTTGTTGGGGCATAACGGTTGGCGGATAGTGGCTGAGCGTTAGAAGGAAGAAGCATAAGAAAGGTAGCGAACTGTGGAAAGCCTTAGGTAAAGCATTCCTTTAGTTCTGGAGTCTTAGGACTTGCTCTCTATGCCCATTTATATTTAGTAAAAAGGCTAGTGAAAGAAATCGAATGAGGACGACTAAGCTTCTAAGAAGTATCGATAAGAAAGCGCAATCAGGCAAATCCAAGCGAGATCTCTATGCTGTTTAGCTCATCTGTAACGGTAAACTGTCGTCAACGGGAATATGAGGAAAACCTTCTTCATGGCCGATTTAGTCTAGTCAAAAGACGTGTTCAAGCAGAGGTACTATAGGTCAAATGCTCAAATAGGCCTTATTTTAGCCTGATCTACGACCACCCTGCCCGCCTCTCTATTATTGATAGGCTCGGTAGGCTAAGTAAGTACTTCCATTGGCCAGTACTTCTCTTGTTAGGCTAGCTAGTAAGTAACGTAGACGTAGTTGGCAAGGCTTTCGTGCTAGTAGCTTATGAGTCAGATGCCTCTTATCTCTCCTTCTTTTGAGCCGTAGTTTCTTGCTTCTCGAGGAGCTGGAGCAGTAGCAGGAGAATCGGGAGGTGAGGAAGAAAAGAGATGCCATTGCCGGTCGAGCTCTCGTAATCGATCGCTTATATGTCCATTCCGTTCTGGCTAGCGAAGTAGGGGCTGAGCTTTCTGGTGCAGTTGCTTGCTTGGTTGCCGGGTCAAGGCTACTTGCTATTGTTATTCTTCTTTCCTAAACGCCCTTTGCTTCTTTGTTCCGATCTTCACACTCTTCTAAACGAAGAAAGAGGGGATTCGCGCTACCTCCTACTCCTACAGAAGATCGATTGGCGGGAACCAAAGACGTTGACGATCGATTCCTTATTCCCCAAAGGGGGTTGTTGCCGACCCTTACATCATCATAAAGAGAATAAAGATATCCCAGGAACCAAGCTAGAGATTCATGACTAGCGCGAAAGCCTAGCGAACAAAGAAGCGCAGCCCCTTTCTTGCTCCCTTGTTGCGCATTAAGGACTATACCACTATATACGCTCAGAAAAAGCTTCTTTATCGCACCTTTACTTCCCTATGGTTATGGTATATCCCCCTTCCTATAGGACGAAGCCATAGGAACCTATGAAATGGATTGAACAAGCCTTAAAGGCGAAGAAGAATCATCGAACTAATGGACGGACCGCAACGCAAGTACTAGAACTCTTGAACTAGAGGAAGGACCTACCGACCGATTGCGAGAGCTCCTACAGTTCTACAATTTCCAGTTGACCGAGAAAGACCACACTTGTAGGATACTTTTTCCCGATTTCAAGAATGGAGATCGATTCTCCCCTCCTCATCTGAAGCTACGGAAATCTTATTGAATAAAAGAATCGTACGCACGAAGCAAGCAACGGAAACCTCTGCCTCTGCCTTTGCCCTAGCTCCTACGGATCAAAGCTAGGCCACACAAAAGAAGGAAAGGTAGGCAGCCTCAAGGATAAGCGGTTGAGCAACCGAGAAGAGCTACTCGACTAAAAGACGAGAGGAAGCGAGTGAAAAGGAAGTGACTCGACCGATAGGTTGAGGGAGTCAGGCAGGTCTGGAGGTAGTGCCTCCTAAGAGGTATGATAACTGCACCATTCAAGATCAATGCTTGCATCCGGAGATAGATGGGCGAGAGATGGACGAAAGCCCTTGAAAGTGGAACTGATTCAACTCTGGGTGTTCGAAGCCTGCCTACTTTTGATGACATGAGATTCAAGACCCCCCTTAAAGTCAAGTAAAGGCAGCTGATCCTGATTTCCTTGATCCGTCATCTGGCATTCCTCTAGTTAACCTGTCGCGGGGTAGGGAGGTCCCTCTAGTTCAGAACCTTTCTCCCAAAGCCTCCCCTGATTCGACTTTTGGCAGGCCATGGTGCGGATAAAAGCTTGTGGGTTCTCTCCTGCTTATTCATTAGGGCGAGTGGATGTCAAGGGAGGGGATCATAGTCTTTCAACTCATCTGGAATTTCACGGAGCAGCTTCGTGGCCCTGTTCCGGTCCCGGATGCAGCCCCGTCATCAGTAGCTAAAACCAAGGTGGGCCCTTCTCCATAAGGCCCCGGAAGTTGTATCTTATCGAGTGGACTTATCAGCATCACGCTTAAAAATATGGTGTCCAACTCTGCCCGTGACTCGCATTGGCAACTTTATCCCGCCTGATGGGCATACCGCACCTCAGTCCGCACTCCCACAGGGGCAACGCCATATTCATTGGTCCCTGGTGGCGAAGCCATTGTGCCTTTTTCAGTTATCTTGAAATTTAATTATTCGCTGGCATCTGAAGACTTTTTGTATCCCTCACGTAGGGTGTTACATGTTCGCTACCGGCGAGCTCTATATGTCCGAGAGTGAGTAGAAGCCCACGGAGCGGTTCGGGCATCCACTTGAATTTCTTTTTTGAGGAGAGTCTTTTTTTCATGTTATTCATTCTCCCTGCTCGTCGTTTCGGGGTCTTTTCTCCGGGGCTTGATATTGGAGTTGAAATATCCAGCTGGGGAAGGCGGGATGACAAGGGGCTCAGAATGGAAGGATTGATACCTGCGCAGACATCCATCGCCCCGAATGAGACAGATTTCCTCTGGAAGGAGGGACGGATCATTTGCTTTAGATATAGATTTCTGTCGATCGAAGGGCCCTTTACACTTAGTTGCTTCAACTCAAAATGGGAAGGAAAGTTTCGGGATCAGGGGCTGAGAGATGAGAATAAGTGCCACGGCTCGAGTTGATAGACTCAGGAGGTGCTGGGCGCTATCGAACAGATTGGACCAGGATTCGACACTCGCCCGGCCCTAATGTAAGCAGGAGCATGCATTTCCCCCTCGATGGAAGTGGCGGGTTTTTCGCTCTATGAGTGAAAGAAAGAAGTGCGCACCCCCTACTCCCCTATTAGTAAGTTCGCAAAAAAGCTAACCGAACCATACTTGATTTATGCATTTGCTCTTTTTTATCTCAAACAAGCCCCTCGAACCCACATTAGCTATACCAATCCCCCTACTTCAGCTTTCATTTGAGTATGAAATTCGGGACTGAATATCACTTATGGCTCACAACGAATGAGATGGGGATGCAGGGATCATTTTTTTTTCTACAGTATTTGTTTCCATCCAACTTAATCCTATGCTAGCCATTTCCATGCCGTTCAACGCTCTGTTGTAATTACCAAACGGTTGTATACTAAATCCCCCGTCTTCCTTGGGTTGGGCTACCAACGACAAGATTCTATTTCATCGTCTTTCTTTGCTCGTTCCTTCCCCAACAAGAGTTTCGGCAGACTCTGCTTTCGACAACCGGGAAAACTCCTTCCTAAAACCCATTTGTGCCAGTAGTCAGGTAGCCATTTAATTGGTATAAGCCGGTCAGACATGCTTAATAAGTAGTTGGTCTGCCACTGAGGCTAAGCCCTATTTGAGACTAAGGCAGGCTCCTTTTGACTGAATTTTTTCCTGCTTTCTTTGCGCCCTTTCCAACTAGTTATAGATTGCTTTAATGCCTATAAACTGGGACCAAGCCAAGTCAGTCCATAGATCATCTGTGAATCCTTCTTTGAATCCCCGTTTTTTTAGTATCCGTTGTCGTCTGGGGTTTTAACATGACCAAAGTATACAAAAGTCTTGTTTTCCCCCCGGGGCAACAAGGAAAAAATAAAATTTAGTTTTGAAGCCTCGAAAAGTATCTCTATCTGGCTTTGTTATTATTACAGTGTCATCTGCAACCAGCCGTAGAGATATGGAGAGAGGGGACAGCCTTGTTGCAGACCTTTGTTTGGTTCCTTTTATGAGCCCCACTGGTCGCCAATGTTGTAATTTCCTATGACAAAGCAGTAGGGTGCATGGAATGTCTCGTATCTCACCTTATAGGTACTAAAAAAACGATAAGCTTTGCAAAGAAACGAGTATCACCAGGAAGTAAGAACGAGCAAGTTATCAAGTTTCAAATTATGTAAAAGGCCACGCGAATCAACACTCTTCTTCGCGTTACCGCGGCTCTTTGAATCACACCTAAACGCGAATGGGCGAGCGAATCAGCTTTGTGATCGACTCTTTGGATCGCGTTAACGCGAATCGGTGAGAAGTCGACTCGGCGATTTGACGACCCAAAAAGAGATGTTCTTTACAAATGGACCCCACGTACTTCGACTTTGATCAGGCGGGCGAACCCGGGCGAATGAATCAGCTAATGGGCGGATCGAAGACTTAGGCAGCAACCATGCTGATCCGACCTGAAGACGTCGGATGGACACCGACTGTGTCGACTTCGTCACTGGACTTAACAGTAGTTTATCTGGTGACTCCTGAATCACCTATTGGCTAGTCGACAACAACGACTGTACAAGACCCAGAAGTAAGATCCGCCGAACTTAAGTTGCAACTCCGCTTCACTTAAGGCAGTATCCCGCTTTGATAAATCCTCTGCCTCTATCGGTCAAGCAAGATTTGGCAAAAATCGATTGTTCTGAAGACTCAGCCACCATACTCTGGGGTTCCAACCAACCATCGGTGATTAATGAAAAAAATGGCAAACCGGCGCATACAGAATCAAATTATTTATTTTTTTAGACGGGGATTTCAGAATCAGTTAAGGAAGGGCGACTCGAAGCAAGTGGCGCCACTATCTGCCCAACCAGGATCAAACCGCTGCGGAAATCTGCACTCCCTGGATCAACCACATCAGGTACTGAACAGCTACCCTGCTGTCCCTGTGAAGAAACGGAAGACCCGACCTCAGCGAAGAATGCGCAATCGTGTGTACCGAAGTCAAACACCGCATCGCGGGCTCTCTTCACTTCCGCAAACTGAGTATGCTCGTGTCGCGCCTCCCCTGTCTTCCTCTCTTCATTATCTTCCTTAACAAGAATCTTTTTTGCTGTGCACTCTATCACGTAGTGCCCCATCTGCCCGCACCTAAGACACGCACCCCGGCCTTCGACTTATTGTTCTTGGAAGAGCTCCCTGATGCTGCTTTTGTCTTCCCCTTAAATGAGATTTTTGACGTAGAAGTGAACAAAAGTATATCCCTAGGATCTAAACTTTGTCCAGACAGGCTCAGCCTGTTCATCCTCCTATACGTATACGTCTTATCATGCACCTTTGCATTAAGAAAATAAGGAAAGGTTATGTTGATGCAGTAGCAAAGACTGCCTTATCCCATCATATTTTTGAATTGATATCCTTCATGATCTGACTAAGATTACCGGCGTCATAGTTTTTCATACCAAAAGCCTCCAGCTGATCACAAAGGTTCTTCACCTTAATACAGTAACAAGAAAGAGCCCCAACTACCCCGCTTCAGGCCATGTTGTTCAGTCTCCAGGCACTGACGCTTACTTGCGGTCGCATGTTCATTAACTTCCCTCAAAGTAAGCCATGCCTTTCTTGGGTCTGTGATGCCCCCATATATGGGGGCGCATCTCATCAGCTACAGACACTATGATCGCATGCATAGCCCTACCAGACCAGAACAACATGAAAATAGCTTCTTACTCGCCACATCCTCCGGTTCACCTTCCGCACCACTCAAAATTATCCAACATTCCTGGCCCATCAAGAAGCACTTTACCTCTTCACTCCAATTTACGTAATTTTCGCCATGTTGGAGTGAACGGCACACAATCGACAAGCCAAACATTATTTCCAATGCAAAAAAAAATGGGACGATCAGATTCTGGAGGAGAATACATGTCCACGGAATTCTCTCAATATCTTATTTCCAGAGGCACTGTTCATCAGAGATCTCGTGCGTATACTCCTAGCTGAGAGGAAAAATAGAAACTTATTGGAAACGGTTAGAGCTATGATGTTTGGGATGAATGTACCTCGTTTGGGCAGAAGCTGTGGTGACGGACGCGATATGAGGACATGCTGGAGGGCCGTTGCGAGATCAACGCCTGGGATGGGAGGAACTAAATAGGGAGCTCAAGGAAAGGAGCAGTTCCTGCCTGGGAACGTTGCATGGCTCGCACGAGAGTCCCTGATGCGGACCGGCACTGTTCGAGAAATTAAAAGCAGACCATGGGGGACTGACCCGAGCTATAGACAAAGAAGGACTTTGATAGATAGAATAAGGCACTCAGACATCAAAAAGAGGGCTACTTCACTATGAATGGTAACATATGAATTGAAACTAATGCGACGGGTGTCAATTACCAAAAACGACTCGACCACTAACTCAGTCCCGCGGGAAAAAATTGTCCTCGAAGGGATGCGAAGAATATTGGAAACCACTCTCGAACCATCACACGGATTCCGACCCAACTGCCCATGATATGGTAAGAACGGAATGGAAAGGAAAAAAAACGATTCTATGCGCAGACGTGAAAGCTCTATCGATAGAAGCATTCTAGCCTATTTTTATAGGAAGAGGAATGATTCCCTCGTCTGAGAACCGCCATTCACGCACTATTCCTCCCCACTAAAAAGAGCGATTGAGAATCTCGAGAACCTAAACAAAAATGCAGAAGTGAGCGTACCCCAAGGCTCTCCTCTCTCCCCCTTTTTTAGCCAACACCATCAACCCCATTTTTCACCTTGAATGGGTCAAAGCCAAAAAGATGATGAATAGAAGGAAAGGAGATCAGAAAGATACGCGGACGACTTGACTATAGTATAGGTCGGATGTTTCCGTGAACAGTAAGCAGCAGATCTCCCCTTATTTTGGGAAAGCTGGTGGCCGCGTGTGAATTCAATCAAGGCAAGGGGCGGCCTGATTCGACATTGTTGTTTACTCTGATCCGGTCGAGGTGGTTTTCGTTTACCAGCGCGTAGGTGGTCTAAGTTCCTATGACCGAGTCTTTCTGGCCCCTGTGAACATCTTTTCTTAATGTATTAAAGAGGGCCTCTCTAACCGGTGAAAAGTGGTGGGTGTCCACTAACGGCCATTCCTGGCTCGGCTCCGATAACGCAATTCCGGGAGGAGTCGGTAGTTGGGCACTGGATCCCTTCGGATCTGGAGAACGTGTGACGCTGGGTCGGGGTTTGGTGAACCAACCGGTCGCTCCTCTAGTTGAAGTATCAGGCCCCTTTTTCGTTGCCTAGGTTACACCTTCGG